TGTTCAGTCCCGTAATTGAATTTCAATTATATTCGGCCCAATCTTTTTTTACTATATATAAAGGATTGAGCCGAATATAATTCTTTTTTGCCTAGATCTTAGATATACAATAAAAATATTATAAATTAAATAACAAATCTAAGATTTAAAACACAAAAGTTTCTTTCTATTATTTATTATTGTGTTGGATCCACAATGAATCCTATGGATCTCTAGGATTGGTGTATTCTTATATCTATAGATTATTCCATCCCGTAGGTTAGGGCCATCGATATCGAGTCAAGTATATGAATCTTTTCTACCCATCCTGTATATTGTCCCCTTCGTCCGTATGTATGTATTTGGACTATAAACTTTTTGTTAGACGAAAATAAAAATGTACGAAAAAAAAAGAAGAGAAGAAAAATTTCCTCTCTTCTTTTGCTGCGAATTTCACACGACATGAAACCCCCTACTTCATTCAAATTAAAAAAAGGTTCTATCATTTAGAATAAAGTGATACACCGAATTATTCCAATTATTTCAAAGGAGAATCATAATCAATATCTACCCCTTTTTCATTAATAATGCGAGTGATTGGAGGAAATGAAAAAGTCAAATTATTTTTCATCGAATGACTATTCATCTTTTTTTTCATGCAAATAGGGAGCAAGAAAACTCTATGGAAAAATGGTGGTTAAATTCGATGTTGGTTACGCAGGAATTCGAACCTAGGTGTAGATTAAGTAAATCTATGGGCAGTCGTTATCCTATTGACAATACTAGTAGAAATGAAAATCCGAGTCTAAATTATCGAGAAAAAAAAATTCATAGTTGGAGTAACAGTAATGTTGACCTTTTATTCGGTATCAGAGACATTCGGAATTTCATCTCGGATGATACTTTTTTAGTTAGGGATAGTAAAGGGGATACTTATTCCATATATTTTGATAGTGAAAATCAGATTTTTGATATTCAATATGATACTAAATATAGTTTGAATAAGCACATTGCCAGTTGCATTGACATTTATCTGCATTCTTTGATTAGACTGCATTCTCAAATGCATATTGAGACTTCGTTTTTAAGTGATAATGACAATTATACTAATAGTTACATTTTTGATGAAAGTAAGAATTCTCCTAGCACAAATGCTGGGAATAATAATTTGGATTTAACTAAAGACTACAGTCATTTATGGATTCAATGCGAAAATTGTTATGAATTAAATTATAAGAAGTTTTTGAAGTCAAAACTGCATATTTGTAAGGAATGCGGATATCATTTACAAATGAGTAGTTCAGATAGAATCGAACTCTTGATTGATCGAGGTACTTGGGATCCTCTGGATGAAGACATGGTCTCTCTGGATCCCATTGAATTTCATTCGTCGGAGGAACCTTATACAGATTTGTTGGAGGAACCTTATACAGATTCGTCGGAGGAACCTTATACAGATTTGTTGGAGGAACCTTATACAGATTCGTCGGAGGAACCTTATACAGATTTGTTGGAGGAACCTTATACAGATCGTATTAATTCTTATCAAGAGGAGACAGGGTTAACCGAAGCTGTTCAAACAGGTATAGGTCAATTAAATGGTATTCCTTTAGCAATAGGGGTTATGGATTTTCAGTTTATTGGAGGTAGTATGGGATCCGTAGTCGGAGAGAAAATCACCCGTTTGATTGAGTATGCTACTAATCAAAAGCTGCCCCTTATTATAGTGTGTGCTTCTGGCGGGGCACGTATGCAAGAAGGAAGTTTGAGCTTGATGCAAATGGCTAAAATATCGTCTGTTTTATATGATTATCAATCAAATAACAAATTATTCTATGTATCAATTCTTACATCTCCTACTACTGGCGGGGTGACAGCTAGCTTTGGTATGTTGGGAGATATCATTATTTCTGAACCCAATGCCTACATTGCATTTGCGGGTAAAAGAGTAATTGAAGAAACATTAAATACGACAGTACCTGAAGGTTCACAAGAAGCTGAATATTTATTCGATAAAGGTTTATTCGATCTAATTGTCCCGCGTAATCTTTTAAAAGAGGTTCTAAGTGAGTTATTTCAGTTGCACGCTTTCTTTCCTTCAAATCTCAATTGAATCGAGTCTTAAGGTCAATCATCTATTTTGCATAGAAAGCTGACTAAGTTCGTTTATTTAGTTCTACATTCCTTGCACTTAGTATATACTATACTCACTTAGAGATAATTAGTATAATTATATCGAATTCTAAATTAAGATATTTTTATCACAATATAACAAACAGGTACAATACAAATAGTAAATCGAGGTACCCATTCTATGACAACTATAAACTTTCCCTCTATTTTTGTGCCTTTAGTAGGCCTAGTATTTCCGGCAATTGCAATGGCTTCTTTATTTCTTCATGTTCAAAAAAACAAGATTGTTTAGACTGGGGGTGGGCAAAAAGAAGATTGTTTTTGCAAGACTTCGACTTGAATAACATGGATATCCGGTTATTGGAAAGTAGAATAGGGTATAACACGTAATTTCTTCCGAACATAACTGAAAGAACTCTTAGGCGTGGGAAACCTGGTATGATATAGGAGTATAAATGAATTCTATTTATTTGAAATGAAAAGAACTAGATCGGGATCGGGAGATGTTTGAAATAGTTGAAATAGAAAGTAAATGGCTATAGATATCTAGGGGGGTCATATCAAAGAGACCCTCTTCTTTTCGATCGAAGGAATTAAAGTAATTACCCCCGAAAGTTCACATTCGAATAGTGCTCGTTGATGAGAGTTACTTCGGAAACAAAATCGAGTTTCGTACTTAAGTATAGTTTAGTACTTAAGTATAAGTAAGGTTAAATTCATTTGGGTTATTCTATCAATTCACTCAATTCAAATTCAATTTCAATGCAACTAGATTAGTATGAATTGGCGATCAGAACAGATATGGATAGAACCTATAACAGGGTCTCGAAAAACTAGTAATTTCTGTTGGGCAGTTATACTTTTTTTAGGTTCATTAGGATTTTTATTAGTTGGAACTTCCAGTTATCTTGGTAGAAATTTGATATCTTTAGTTCCCTCAGAACAAATTATTTTTTTTCCACAGGGGATCGTGATGTCTTTCTATGGGATCGCGGGCCTCTTTATTAGCTCCTATCTGTGGTGTACAATTTCGTGGAATGTAGGTAGTGGTTATGATCTATTCGATAGAAAAGAAGGAATACTCTGTATTTTTCGTTGGGGATTTCCGGGAAAAAATCGTCGAATCTTCCTCCGATTCCTTATAAATGATATTCAGTCTATCAGAATAGAACTGAAAGAGGGTATTTCTCCTCGTCGTATCCTTTATCTAGAAATTAGAGGTCAGGGGGCCATTCCTTTGACTCGTACTGATGAGAATTTGACTCCGCGAGAAATGGAACAAAAAGCTGCAGAATTGGCCTATTTCTTGCGCGTTCCGATTGAAGTATTTTGAAATAAACCAAAGAAAGAATGATGCTTTCTCATTCTGAGCTGGGAGTCAAAAAAATAGAAAATTCCCCCTTTTGTATGGTATAACTTAATTCAAATTTATTCCGAACGCCTATTCAAATCAAACATATATAGAACGTCAAAAAGAAAAGGGGGAACTAAGTTTTTTTGTCTACAAAAAAAGTCTTCTACTTTATGAGTATCGATTTTGTATTATGGGTCTATGATATAGGTAGCCGGCGAAATTTTTTCGAAATTTTTTGAAAGTTTTTTCATCAGGTATTCCTAGAAAGGATGGACTGGCTTCGAATTTGACCAATTGAAATGACCGGAAACTATATATATATATTTTCATTTGAATTCTCTTATTTGATTTCTGTATTCTTGAAAGATTCTTCAAAATTCTCCAGGACTAATCGACGAATCACAAATAAAAACAAAGAGTAATTCGATACCTTGGACTTGGAATAGAAATTTTTTTTTCGAAAATCGTATGTATTAAAGTTGAGGAATGATTCGGGTTTATTAACTATATTCTAAATGAAAAAATGGCAAAAAAGAAAGCATTTATTCCTCTTCTATTTCTTGCATCTATAGTATTTTTACCCTGGTGGATTTCTGTAGCATTTAAGAAAAATATAGAATCTTGGGTTACGAATTGGTGGAATACTAAGAAATCCGAAATTTTCTTGAATGATATTCAAGAAAAGAGTATCCTAGAACAATTCATAGAATTAGAGGAACTCCTACTCTTGGATGAAATGATAAAGGAATATCCAGAGACACATCTACAAAGGCTTCGTATAGGAATCCACAAAGAAACGATTCAATTGATCAAGCTTTACAATGAAGATTGTATTCATACGATTTTGTATTTCTCAACAAATCTAATATGTTTCCTTATTCTAATCGGTTATTCTATTATAGGTAATGAAGAACTTATTATTCTTAACTCTTGGGTTCAGGAATTCCTATATAACCTAAGCGACACAATAAAAGCATTTTCGATTCTTTTATTAATAGATTTCTGTATCGGATTCCATTCACCCCATGGTTGGGAACTAATGATTGGCTCTATCTACAACGATTTTGGTTTTGTTCATAACGATCAAATTATATCTGGCCTTGTTTCTACCCTTCCCGTCATTCTAGATACAGTTTTCAAATATTGGATCTTCCATTATTTAAATCGCGTATCCCCATCACTTGTAGTCATTTATCATTCAATGAATGACTAAAAAAGGGATCTGCTGATATTAATCCATTTTTGACTTGGGACATAAGCAGTCCAAATCCTACTTACTCTTTCGACCCATCCAAGGCCGGAAGTTCCTCCTATATTACAGTAAGATTATTCCAGTAAATAACAGAATCGTGGATAGGGAACTCTACTAGCAACCTACCCAATTTATTGTAGAATTTTTCGGGATCAATAATTGGACCATGAAAACTAGAAAGAGCCCTTCTTGGCTAAAAGAACAGATTACTCGATCCATTTCCGTATCGCTCCTGATATATATAATAACTCAGTCATCGATTTCAAACGCATATCCCATTTT